TTATAGCTTCCACACCTATTAATTTGAGATCATTTACTATAAGGGAAAGAGGGAAAAAATAAAAGAAAAAATGGCAATCAATCAAGTCAAAATTTTCTGGTACCTTAACCTTATGTCATCAAATAAAAAAAGTAGAGGCGAAAGATACCAGAGTAATATTTTATTAGACTACTTGTCTTTTTGTAGTTGGATCTCCAAGCTTTTGGAATGCTCCAAATTCTACTTGAGTATCCAAATCCGGATCAATACCAGCAAAAACATCTCTGAACAAGGTTCTAGCGCCATGCCAAATATGTCCGAAAAAGAAGAGTAAAGCAAATGTAGCATGCCCAAAAGTGAACCAACCCCTTGGACTGCTCCGAAAAACACCATCAGATTTCAAAGTAGCTCGGTCTAATTCAAAAATTTCACCTAATTGGGCGCGTCTAGCATATTTTTTCACAGTAGCAGGATCGCTATAACTGACTCCATTGAGTTCGCCACCATAGAACTCGACAGTTACACCTACTTGTTCGACACTATACTTTGATTCCGCCCTTCTAAAAGGAACATCGGCTCTCACAATTCCGTCTCCGTCTACCAAAACTACGGGGAATGTTTCAAAAAAAGTGGGCATACGACGTACAAAAAGCTCGTGGCCTTCTTTATCTCTAAAGATGGGGTGTCCTAACCATCCAACAGCTATTCCATCCCCGCTGTCCATTGAGCCTGCTCTGAATAATCCCCCTTTTGCCGGATTATTACCAATGTAATCATAAAAAGCTAATTTTTCGGGGATTTTAGACCAAGCTTCCGAAAAACTAAGATTTTCTGCTAGTCCCGTGCCAACTCTTCGATATATTTCTTGCTGGAAGTATCCCTGATCCCACTGATAACGAGTGGGGCCAAATAATTCGATTGGGGTAGTTGCTGAACCATACCACATAGTTCCAGCAACAACGAAAGCTGCGAAAAAAACAGCAGCGATACTGCTGGAAAGTACAGTTTCAATATTGCCCATACGTAATCCTTTGTATAGACGTTGAGGCGGACGGACACTAAGATGAAATAGACCCGCTAATATGCCCAATGTACCCGCTGCAATATGATGAGAGGCTATTCCTCCCGGAACAAAGGGATCAAAACCTTCCGCGCCCCACGCTGGATTTACAGATTGTACTTTTCCAGTTAGCCCATAAGGATCGGACACCCATATTCCAGGACCATACAAGCCTGTTACATGAAATGCACCAAAGCCAAAGCAAGCCAACCCTGAGAGAAATAAATGAATTCCAAAGATCTTGGGCAAATCCAAAGAAGGTTTTCCCGTACGTTCATCAGAGAATATTTCTAGGTCCCAATATACCCAATGCCAGATAGCTGCCAAGAAGCACAAGCCAGAAAACACAATATGTGCCCCTGCCACACCTTCGTAACTCCAAATACCCGGATTCGTTATAGTTCCTCCTGAAATACTCCACCCACCCCATGAATTGGTTATTCCTAAACGAGTCATGAAGGGTATAACGAACATACCCTGTCTCCACATTGGATCAAGAACCGGGTCAGAAGGATCAAAAACTGCTAATTCGTATAGAGCCATCGAGCCGGCCCAACCAGAAACTAGAGCCGTATGCATTATATGGACAGAAAGCAACCGGCCGGGATCATTCAATACGACAGTATGAACACGATACCAAGGCAAACCCATGGAAATACCCCTTTTTATCAAATATCAAAGAAAAATGACACTATGTAACTTTATCGCATTGGAAAAGACTATCACTATGTATGTTATGTACCTAACCTTTCAGTATATTTTGTATAAGAAAGGGTTAAGATTTATTTCGTTTCGTTGAAAATAATGGAACAATTTTGTTTGTAAGAACAAAGAGAAGCAGATCTATTCTATACCCGATAAGTACCAATACGCAATGGGGCTTGGCCCCCTTTTTGGAGTTTTTGGAGAATGAATGCATAGATACTTGTTTATCATTCAAATGATCGACCTGTTCGTGAAAATGTGTTCTTTATTCATATAGAATAAACAAAAAAAAAAAAAAAATGAAGACAATATTGGTACGTTTCCATATTAAAGTGAAGTATAGTACTTAACTTTTTATTTAATTTAATGCCCGTTGGTGTTCCAAAAGTCCCTTTTCGGAGTCCTGGAGAGGAAGATGCAGTTTGGGTTGACGTATAGTGCGGCTTGTCAGATATATTAGGTCATATGGGGTTTACCCGTTCTCTTCACCGATCGAGATATCCTCCGTTTCGCCCAAGAAATTTTGATTGAACCATCAATTATTCGGAGCGTGAAGTGCAATTAAATCGATTTATATTGGGGATCAATACTATAAAGAATTTATGGTTAACTTGGAACGATAAAATAAAGTATCCAGGCTCCGTTCAGAAAATATCAAATTGGTAATATATATGATTACTATATTGTATCATAAACATTCTTTATTTAAATTTATGCTTTCTATATATTAATATTAGTAGGAATGATCTCAAACTGCCATTCAATGGCATAGAATAAAATATATAATAAATACATGAATACATGTAATAGTTTGAGGGAAAGCATGAAAATTGATTTTGAAAAAAAGAAGCGGTACTGAGATAATTTGCCCTATATGTGCAAATATAATTCGGACAGATCTTTACCCGGAGTAGAACACCAACCTAAAAGAATTGAAAGGGCCCATTCAGGAACAAGAAAATCACATCGTGATTTGAATCTCGATGAAATAATACATCAATGAGAGGTTAGTTTAATAAATTCAATAATTTTTTTTTTTTTTTATAAGGAAGAGAAAGGGAACCAAAACTCATGTTTTTTGAAAAAAATCAAATAAAGCCCTTCTTTATAAAAATAAAAAACCTGTTACAAAAAAGAAATTAAGACTAGAATTGATACATTGATTGATTTTTTCGTAATTTAATTTTAGGAACCGTATGCATCCAAAGGTGCACGTACGGTTCCTAAGGGATACTATTTTATTTTGTCCTAATCAACCGACTTCATCGAGAAAGATTACTTTTTTTAGGCCAAGAAGTTGATAGCGAGATCTCAAATCAACTTGTGGGTCTCATGGTATATCTCAGTATAGAAGATAATACTAGGGATTTTTATTTGTTTATAAACTCTCCCGGTGGATGGGTAATACCAGGAATAGCCATTTATGATACTATGCAATTTGTGCCACCCGATGTACATACAATATGCATGGGATTAGCTGCTTCAATGGGATCTTTCATTCTGGTTGGAGGAGAAATTACCAAACGTTTAGCATTCCCTCACGCTTGGCGCCAATGAGTTTTTATTGAAAAAAAAAAGACTATGCCTTCGCCATATCAAAATATCAAATATAAATAATAGAATTAGGAAAAATTTAAGTAATAATAGCATGGCACTTTGAGTTCGATATGAACAAACCATTATTGTTTTTTTATAACATGAGATTTTATATCGAGATAGTAGTATGAAATAACCTTAACCTTTATTTCCGATTTGATCTTATGTGTCGAGAGGACATTTTAGCGTCACAAATCTTTTTTGTCATATCAGAAAGACACTTTGGGATTGCCAAATCACGGACGAGATAAATATATAAATATCTAATATAATATAAAGCAACAGAACCATCGTAGTATTTTTTGACTCTTATGAAAAGAAGGATGGTAAATGGATTATTCAACGATCTGACTGGATTGGATAGATTCTATTTCTTCCCTTATTCTTCTTCTATGGCTATGGAATGGAAGTGAGTGGGTAATAAATTCCATTACAGAGCCGTATGCAATGCACAAAAAGTGCCTGTACGGTTGTTCAATTCTATTTTTTTATTCCTTTAATTTCATAATACGAGATAGAAGAACCATTCATGATGTTATATCAATATCATCAGGGTTATGATTCACCAACCTGCTAGTTCTTTTTATGAGGCACAGGCAGGAGAATTTATCCTGGAAGCGGAAGAACTGCTGAAACTTCGCGAAACCCTCACTAAAGTTTATGTACAAAGAACGGGCAACCCTTTGTGGGTTGTATCCGAAGATATGGAAAGAGATGTTTTTATGTCGGCAACAGAAGCCCAAGCCTATGGCATTGTTGATCTTGTAGCGGTTGAAAATGAAAATACTTCGGATTTCGTGTAAATCCATGATCCCGTTTTATTTTCAACCACCATTTAAATTTTTCATGATTTGATATTGAATCGAAATAATTCATAATCATCAATCATAAATAAGGTTAAGATAGATCTAAACCAACCCATTCTATAATATAATTATATATATCCGACATGCCAACTATTAAACAACTTATTAGAAATACAAGACAGCCAATAAGAAATGTCACGAAATCTCCCGCTCTTCGAGGATGTCCTCAGCGTCGAGGAACATGTACTAGGGTGTATGTGCGACTCGTTCAGATCATGAGCTTGAGCAAATGAGACAGTATCAATGATTATACCCTTATTGTTTCTTGTGTATTGTGTATAGAATTTATGGCTTTCATTGGTGCAAATCCAATCATCTCGATTTGAGATGAGAAGCAATTCTCCATTGGTAGCAAATGGTTATCCATTAAGCGGAGGAAATGGTATTTTAAGGATAGGATAAGAAGCAAAACAAAAAGGTTATGCTCACATTCTTGAAAGATTCTTGAAAGAACGGACTAACAGGGTCAGCTACCTAGCCAACTTTCATAATTAAATGCCGTCACTGTATGGATAGCTCTTATTGTGAAAAGACCTAATTACTGTATAATTGATGGGTAGAGCCAAAGAATGTGAACTATACAAGTTAACAATACCATTTTATTAAATGAGAGACGAGGCTCCGGCGCATAGAGAGGGCCTCACCGTTTAAGAAGTAACCATAGAAACGATGGAACCCACTATTTTTTTTTAGTATTCGGTAAAATTTTTTATTTCCAGGTAAACTAAATGTCTGGCCTGGAAAGAATAAAAAATAATGGTTGGGAAGGTCATAGTAGCAAAAGCCATTGGAATTTATATTTTATATATCGGAATAATTCGTTTTGTTATTAATCGACCGGGGGGACAAATAATGACTGAAAGAAGAGAATTCAATTAGTTATTCATTAAAGTTTAATTTGATTAAATGACCAGAGTTAAACGAGGGTATACAGCTCGGAGACGTCGAACAAAAATTCGTTTATTTGCATCAACCTTTAGAGGGGCTCATTCAAGACTTACGCGAACAATTACTCAACTTAAAATGAGAGCTTTGGTTTCTTCTCATCGAGATAGGGGCATACAAAAGAGAAATTTTCGTCGTTTGTGGATCACTCGGATAAATGCAGTAACTCGCGATATTAAAGTATTCTATAGTTATAGTAGATTAATGCACAATCTGTACAAGGGGCAATTGCTTCTTAATCGTAAAATACTTGCACAAATAGCTATATCAAATAAGAATTGTCTTTACATGATTTCAAAAAAAATCATCAACTAAAGGAAATTCTAATTATGAAGTAATATACAGGAATGATTGAACAAGAATTCCCCGGAGAATGAACTCCGGGAAGTATAGAATAAACTAAATTGAGATAAAATTAAGATAAGTAGTAGGAATGAACGAACATGCTTCAATAAAAAAAAATTGCTTATCCCCCCTTTTCTTCATTTTGGGCCTTTTCGAGCAAAACATCCAATCCATTTGAGCTTGAATTCCGATTGGAGTTTTGAGGCAATCGAGGAATATGCCTATTTTTTTCTGACTCTAGGACCCACAGTTCTAGGAATCGATTCGGCTCTCTCAAATTGTTTCTCATTATTAAGAAAAGGTAACGAAGATAAAATACGAGCTTGTTTTATAGCAATAGTAATTAATCGTTGTTGTTTCAAGGTCAATCTATTTACTCGTCTAGATAATATTTTTCCTTGTTCACTAATAAATCGACTAATTAAACTCATGTTTCTATAATCAATTCGATCCCCCGATACAATTGGGGGCAAACGCCGACGAAAGGAGAGCTTGGATTTACGAAAAGGTTGCTTAGATTTATCCATGGTTTAGTCCTTATTTCAAAAATTTATTTCTTTATTAATTTAAGATCTGACCGAAATAGGGTTTTATTTGTATAATTTATAATTTTGATTTCTAATTTGTATTATTTTGTATTATTATTATATTGATATATATATGTATATATGTTCTTCCTCTTTCTGCTCTTTGGGTTGGAAAAGATTGCACACATGTTCTGTTCGATCTATTTCTTTATTTCCCCATGAATCGTATGCCTCTGACAATAACGACAAAATTTTCTCAATTCTAATCGACTGGGTGTATTGTGTCGATTCTTTTGAGTAATATATCTAGAAATACCCGGCGATTCTTTATTGACACCATTTCGGGCACAACAACTAGTACATTCCAAAATAACTCTGACCCTTACATCTTTACTCTTGGCCATGAACCCCCTTTGGATCGACTTAACTTAACTTTTCTATTTTCGATCCGAAAAAAGAACAAAAAAATTAATAGAAGTTACTAACTATAAATTCAATTTCTAAAGATTTGATTCTAATTAATTTCTAATTAATATTAATTAGAGTAATAATAAAAATGAAATAGATTTAAGATAAATAAATTTATTTCTTTTTTTTTTTTTTATTATTATTTTATTTAATTATATATTTTATCTATTCTAATTCTATTTATATATAATTATACTATATATTAAATTATTAAATATTAATTATAATATTTTATATATTCTATTTTTTATAGATTAATAGATTAATATTATTAAATAATGTAAGTAATACAAGTAAGTAATACAATTTTTATAACTATCAATTTTTTCTATCCTAATACCATTATGTTTATTTATGTATTTTCTTTAATTGTACTATGATTTCGTGGAGCCTCCCCTAGACTAGACCCGCATTTCTATTTCTAAATCTAATTTTATTAGATCGACTTTTTGCTTAGGTTTAATACAGTTTTTCTTTCTCTTTCCTTCCTATCCTAAAGAACTGAAAAAGGGGACAAAATGCTTTTTTTTCGCATATCCATAACTAGAATTAAAAAAAAGGAAATGACAAAGCGTCTGGGAATAAACGATTAATCTCTATCAATAGACCCGCTAAAGACCCAAACCATAGAGTAGTTAGCACAGGTGCCGTGGAGAGATATGTTTTTATATCTCGCATTGAAAATCCTCCTTTTTATTATTTAATGTAAAACTATAGATATAGATTATATATATGGGCGTCGTAGTTCAAGATCATTTGTATTTATTTTTATTTTTTATGCAGAATTCGTAACTAAAATGCATATGTACAAGGGTTCTTGTCCCTAAAAAATATATAAAGTCTAAAAAAAGAAGAAAAAATGGTAAGAAAATTGTATATGTATATAAATGGAGAAGAAAATAAAAATGTGGAAAACAAGACAAGGATTTTGTACAATGACATTGTAAAACCATTTTGAAAAGGGATGTAGCGCAGCTTGGTAGCGCGTTTGTTTTGGGTACAAAATGTC